GACTATGCCTTCGCCATATGAATATTAAGTAATAATAGCATGGCACTTAGAATTCGATATGATAAATTTTTTATTGTTTTTTTTTTTCAAAACATTAGATTATGTATCGAGAGAGTAGTATGAGATAAAGGGTATTCCGATTTTATCTTATCCATCGGGAATCCAGTTCAGCGTCACAAACTTTTTTATTTTCATACCAATGGGCTCTTAACAATATTTATGTTATGAAAGAGTTCAAAGAGTGCGAAAAAATATTTTTTTTTTTATTTGATCGGATCAAAAAGAAACTTTGGGATTGCTGAATTACAGACAAAAAAAATAATAATAATAATATAGCAACGGAGCCATCATAGTATTTTTTAAAACTCCTCTGAAAAGAAGGGTTGAAAAGAAGGGTGGCAATTGGATCATTTACTAATATGAATCTGATAGATCCTATTTTCTTTTCTCTTTCTTCGATGAAAGGTAAAGGTCAATTTTCTTGTAGAGCCGTATGCAATGCGCAAAAGATGCCCGTACGGTTGTTCAGTTCTAGCTTTTTTTTTCTTCTTATTCTTTCTTTTTTCTTCGCTTCATCATGCGAGATAGAGGAACCTTTTAGTATGTTATATCATCAGGGTAATGATCCATCAACCCGCTAGTGGTTATTATGAGGCACAAACGGGGGAATTTCTCCTGGAAGCGGAAGAACTGCTGAAACTGCGTGAAACCATAACAAGGGTTTATGTCCAAAGAACGGGCAAACCCTTATGGCTTGTATCCGAAGACATGGAAAGAGATGTTTTTATGTCAGCAACCGAAGCCCAAGCATATGGAATTGTTGATCTTGTAGCGGTTGAATGACAATAGCATGGATTTCGGTGATTTGCAATTTTAGCTTCTTGCCTAGTTGAATATTCTATTAAATAGAAGTAATTCAGACTCATCCGGTTAGGATCGATCTAAACCAGCCCATTATGTATATGATTCAACATGCCAACTATTAAACAACTTATTAGAAATACAAGACAGCCAATCAGAAATGTCACGAAATCCCCCGCTCTTCAGGGATGCCCTCAGCGTAGAGGAACATGTACTAGGGTGTATGTGTGACTCGTTTAGATCATGAGCTGGCACAAAAGAAAGAAAACCACTTTTACAGTATCAATGATCAGGATTGGTGAATAGGATAGAATGGAAGAAAGAACTCCATTCACTATCTAAAAAAAAAAATAAGAAAATCTATCATATACCTCTATTGTGTTTGAAATTTATGGTTGCTGTTGGTGCAAATACAATCACCTCAATTTAAGACGAGAAGTAATTCTCCATTGGTAGCAAATAGTTATCCATTAAGCGGAGGAAATCGTATAAAAAAAAATATTAGGCTCCCGCTCTTGCAAGAACGGACTAAGAGGGTCAGTTACCCAGCTAACCTTCATAATTAAATACCGTTACTGTATAGGTGGATCTCATTGTGAAAGACCTATTACTGGATAATTCATGAGTAGAGCCAAAGAATGTGAACTATACAAGTTACCAATACCGTTGATTAAATGAAGTTAAAGGCTCCGGTGTATAGAGAAGACCTCACCGTTTAAGAAGTAACCATAGAAACGATGGAACCCACTATTTCTTTATTCTATTTATCCAAAAAAAAGGGAAAAATCGTGGTCGGGAAGGTTATAGTAGCCAAAACCATTGGAATTTTTATTTTATACATCGGAAAAATCCGTTTTGTTATTAATAGACTCGGGAGGGGAAAAAGAATAACTGAAAGAAAGGAAATCAATTAGTTATTCGTCAAAGTTTCATTTATTCAATGACCAGAATTAGACGGGGATATATAGCTCAAAGACGTAGAACAAAAATTCGTTTATTTGCATCAAGTTTTCGAGGGGCTCATTCAAGACTTACTCGAACTATTACTCAACAGAAAATAAGAGCTTTGGTTTCAACTCATCGGGATAGGGGTCGGCAAAAGAGCCATTTTCGGCGTTTGTGGATCACTCGGATAAACGCAATAATTCGCGAAAGGGGAGTATCCTATAGTTATAGTAAATTTATACATGATCTGTACAAGAGGCAGTTACTTCTTAATCGTAAAATACTTGGGCAAATAGCTATATTAAATAGGAATTTTCTTTATATGATTTCCAAAGGGATCATAAAATAATATGGAAGGAATCCACCGGAATAATTTCAAATAATTTAAACTGAGTTCCCCGGAGAATGAACTCCGGGAAGGTAGAGTAGAAATTAATATGATAAAATAGAATCCAGTAGTCAAAATAAATGAACACAGCACGTTTAATAGAAAAAAAAAAGATTTCCTCTTTTCCGATTATTTTTTTTCTTATGACACGATAATCAAATCTATATTTTTGGATTTTTCGAACAAAACCACAACAGTAATCCGCGTTTAAGTTCAGATTGTAATTTGGACTCAAATGAAGAAAGAGTAGGCTATTTATTTCTGGTTCTAAGACCAGCAGTTATAACAGCCGACTCGGCTCTTTCC